TCTTTTCTTTTTTAACATGGAAATTTCGTCCTTAACTTATTGACTATCAAAATAATACTTCATTGTATCAGTCAAATAAAAATATGAATCTCTATATTCAAATGTATATAAACATATTTTTAAGTAGAAGTAAGAAAGACTTATTTTTTGACACACGGGTCTGTATCAATATGTCTCATACATATGATACCATATACATTTACATTTTTTGTTATTTATCAGATATGAATAGATCTAAATAAATAAAAATATCTATTTAGATCTATTTAAACAAGGTTTTATCTTATATTATAAAATATATCATCAATATATATATATATATATATTGATCAGATTCATAAAATTTCGTCATTTTGAATATAGAAAAAAAGAAAAAGCATTGTAATTGCTGGAAAAAACAAGCCCACCAAAGGCACTAAAAAAGAGGGTAAGCTGCCGATTATCATATCAAAGTTGATTATCATATCAAAAGTATATTAAATAGTCTTTTTTTTCTATTACAAAGATAGATTATAAGATCAAATGAGTGATAGGACCAAATAAGCGGACGTGCCTTTCTTCGTAAAATACCTAGTTCATTAGGTGTTTTGTAAATTAATTAAATTACTTTACTTTGTTTGATACAAAACAAATGGGACCAATTACCACATTGTATATTGGTACATATAAATGATAAAATATATCCGCTTCTCAATTCTATTTTTTGAAACTGTTCTATTAATAGATAGATGTTCACCTTTGAGACAAAGGTATAATTCCATAGCATAATCTGTCTCTAGTGCGAGAAAGTTACATAGTGTCTACTTTTTCTGATAAAGGGGTATTTTCATGGGTTTGCCTTGGTATCGTGTCCATACCGTCGTGTTGAATGATCCTGGCCGGTTAATCGCTGTGCATATAATGCATACAGCTCTAGTTTCTGGATGGGCCGGTTCGATGGCTCTTTACGAATTAGCAGTTTTCGATCCATCCGATCCTATTCTTGATCCAATGTGGAGACAAGGTATGTTCGTTATACCTTTTATGACTCGTTTAGGAATAAAGGATTCATGGGGTGGATGGAGTATAACCGGAGAAACTGGATCTAATCCAGGTATTTGGAGTTATGAAGGTGTGGCCGGGGCACATATTGTGTTTTCTGGCTTGTGCTTTTTAGCAGCTATCTGGCATTGGGTATATTGGGATCTAGACGTATTCTGTGATTCCCGTACAGGAAAACCTTCTTTAGATTTGCCTAAGATTTTTGGAATTCATTTATTCCTCTCAGGAGCAGCTTGTTTCGGATTCGGAGCGTTTCATGTAACGGGTTTGTATGGCCCTGGAATATGGGTGTCTGATCCTTATGGACTAACTGGAAAAATACAACCTGTAAATCCGGCATGGGGAGCTGAAGGTTTTGATCCTTTTGTTCCGGGAGGAATAGCTTCTCATCATATTGCAGCAGGTATATTGGGTATATTAGCAGGTCTATTCCATCTCAGTGTTCGTCCTCCCCAACGTTTATACAAAGGATTACGTATGGGGAATATTGAAACTGTCCTCTCCAGTAGTATTGCTGCTGTGTTTTTTGCAGCTTTCATTGTGGCGGGAACAATGTGGTATGGTTCCGCAACCACTCCGATCGAATTATTTGGTCCTACTCGTTACCAGTGGGATCAGGGATACTTCCAACAAGAAATAGATCGACGGGTTCGTGCCGGTCTGGCTGAAAATCTAAGTCTATCAGAAGCTTGGTCAAAAATTCCCGAAAAACTTGCTTTTTATGATTACATTGGGAATAATCCAGCTAAAGGGGGGTTATTCAGGGCGGGTGCAATGGACAATGGAGATGGAATTGCTGTTGGTTGGTTAGGACACCCTATTTTCAAAGATAAAAATGGGCATGAGCTTTTTGTACGTCGTATGCCTACCTTTTTCGAAACATTTCCAGTCGTTCTAGTAGATGAAGAAGGAATTGTGAAAGCCGATGTTCCTTTTAGGAGAGCAGAATCAAAATATAGTGTTGAACAAGTAGGTGTAACTGTTGAGTTCTATGGTGGTGAACTTGATGGAGTTAGTTTTGGTGATCCTGCTATAGTCAAAAAATATGCTAGACGTGCACAATTAGGTGAAATTTTTGAGTTAGATCGTGCTACTTTGAAATCGGATGGTGTTTTTCGGAGTAGCCCAAGGGGTTGGTTTACTTTTGGGCATGCTACATTTGCTCTTCTTTTCTTTTTTGGACATATTTGGCATGGTGCTAGAACTCTATTCAGAGATGTTTTTGCCGGTATTGATCCGGATTTGGATGCTCAAGTAGAATTTGGGGCATTCCAAAAACTGGGAGATCCAACTACTAAAAGACAAGTGGTATAATATGGTATTGCTCCGTTCGTTAATGCAATAGTGAGAAATTGCATCTCAGGAATCAAAATCTTTTGATTCCACTTTTTTTTATGGAAAATGTTGTAATTAGTACGAAAGCTATCTCTATTAATTATAAACTACGATCGAATCTATGGAAGCATTGGTTTATACATTCCTTTTGGTGTCGACCTTAGGGATAATTTTTTTCGCTATTTTCTTCCGAGAACCCCCCAAAGTTCCGGATAGAGGGGGAAAATAATTTTCTATTTTTCTAATCCTCCTTCTTGCTTATAATAAAAAAGAGAAAAAGACCTTCCCGATCGGGAAGGTCTTTTTTTCAACTAGTCCTCGTGCTCTTCAAAAGGATCTCGAAGTTGTTCAGAAGGTTGCCCAAAGGCGGTGTATAGGGCATAACCAGTAAAGCTAACAAGTAAACAAGATATGGAGATAGCGACTAAGGTTGCAGTTTCCATTGGTAGGTAATCCTATGTATGTATATATACATAATAGTATACAAAGTTAATTAGATCTCAACCAATACTATTGTTTTTATGGCTACACAGACCATTAATGATACTTCCAAAACCGGACCAATACGAACTACTGTAGGAGATTATTTAAAACCACTTAATACAGAATCCGGTAAAGTTGCTCCCGGATGGGGAACTACTCCTTTTATGGGCATTGCAATGGCTCTATTTGCAGTATTCTTATGTATTATCTTGGAGATTTATAATTCTTCCATTTTATTAGACGGAATTCCAGTTAGTTGGGTCTAGAAAAACTAGAGAATCCACCCGGATCCCAAGTTCATCCAAAAGAAAAAGAACTAAGGAAGAATTTTGAATAGCTTTCATTTTTAGGTTATTACGTTCTGGTAGTTTGATCGTGTAATTACTTTTATCTAAGGATTTTTGGAATTATGGGTGTGCGACTTGTTAAAATTGATCTCTATTCTAGTACAGAAAACCGATCTGTTGTCTTTATAAAATAAAGACGGTCCTCCTATCTCGTTAGATATTGCTCTAATAGTTAATATCCGGAGCACGAGGTATATAATATATTCAAGAAAATCTGAACTATGGTTTATGCCTGTTTTTGAGACCTCGTGACCAAGCTTCTCATCAATAATTTGAAAGAACTATGATAATAAATTGAGAGATCTCTCTTCCTTTTTATACTGATGCTGACTAAAGAATGAGATAGTATTCCATTTTTTATTAGTTAGTATATTTCATTAAGTGAGTAACAATGAAATGGGAAGGTTATAACCCATAAAACCTTTCGAGTATTCAAAAAATCATCGGGGTGAAATGAAAATCTGAGGTTTAGATTATTCATCTATTGAGATCTCGACAAGATAATTCCTATTGATCGTCCATACTAGTTGTTCTCTAGGTGATTTATATCACGAATAGGATAAAAGATCGTTCAAAAGGCCTATAGCGATTTATTTTGCATAAGAATGAGCCAACTTGAAATTTGAGCATTATCACTATGAAGTTTTTTTTTCCTTCTTATTGTAGGAAAGCATGGATTATTCTCAATCCTCTTCGTTCATACAAAGAAATTAAATTTTGTATTTTACAAACCATGTACTTTCTTCAAAAAAGTATTTGGGTGTTCTTGTTTAAGCCGTATGAAAGGAAATTTTCATATACGGTTTTCAGAGGGGGAATTTGAGTTTACCTATCTCAATAAAGTATACGATTGGTTCGAAGAGCGTCTCGAGATTCAGGCGATTGCGGATGATATCACTAGTAAATATGTTCCTCCTCATGTGAATATATTTTATTGCCTAGGGGGAATCACACTGACTTCTTTTTTGGTACAAGTAGCTACCGGTTTCGCTATGACTTTTTACTATCGTCCCACCGTTCTAGAAGCTTTTGCCTCTATTCAATACATAATGACTGAAGTTAACTTCGGTTGGCTAATCCGATCGGTCCATCGATGGTCGGCAAGTATGATGGTTTTAATGATGATCTTACATGTATTTCGCGTTTATTTAACAGGTGGGTTCAAAAAACCTCGCGAATTAACTTGGGTTACGGGTGTAATTCTAGCCGTATTAACCGTATCTTTCGGTGTAACCGGTTATTCTTTGCCCTGGGATCAAATTGGTTATTGGGCAGTCAAAATAGTGACCGGTGTGCCTGAGGCCATTCCGTTTATAGGAACTCCTTTGGTAGAGTTATTACGCGGGAGTGCTAGTGTGGGTCAATCTACCTTGACCCGTTTTTATAGTTTACACACTTTCATATTACCCCTTCTTACTGCTGTATTTATGTTAATGCACTTTCTAATGATCCGCAAGCAAGGTATTTCAGGTCCTTTATAAAAAGGAAATATACATTTTGAATAAGTATTCAAAGCCTATTATTATTACGATATATCATTGCCGCGAAAAGCATGTTTCTCGGATTTCTCCTTTCAATTATTAAGTATTCTTTATTTAATAACAAAGAATTGAAGTAGATACTCATCTCAGACGGAGAAAATGGATTATGGGAGTGTGTGACTTGAACTATTGGTTAGGCCGTGCAGATCAATTTTAGGATCTGCCATATAAAGATTCAGATCGAAATGTGTCTCTGTCCCAATTTTCTTTCCAAAAATAGGAAGTTTAGAACCTGGGTAAAAGGCGAACACTTTGTTGTCTTCCAAGAGAGTTATTTCTATGATCGAATCCGAATTAGGCTCCGTGAGATCCAGGTAATAGTAATAACATTACTAAGTAAAATTTATTACTTAAATTATCCTTTCCTTTTCATAGTATGAAAATGCATGCATTTCCCTTGCATTTCAATAGGGTAAACTATCGGAGTAAAAGAAGGGGTCTAAAGAAGGAAAAAGGCCAGATCAGTAACAAGTCAATACCTTGTATGCAAAAAATTGTGAGGGTTGAGATAAACACAGATTACAAGGAATAAGATGATCCAAAAGGCATATTGATCATGATCGAATTTGTGAGCTTACTTGGGTACTGAGCATACGAAAAAAAAAATGATGAATTAACTATAGATCTTCTTAGTTATACTTATTCTAACGATGCGTCGTTCATCATTTTTATTTAAACTATTGCTCGAGCCGGATGATCAAAATTGACATGTCCGGTTCTTTCGGGGGATAGATTCATTCATAAAAATCTACTTATCCCAATAACAAAGAAACCTGACTTAAATGATCCTGTATTAAGGGCTAAATTAGCTAAAGGCATGGGACATAATTATTATGGCGAGCCCGCTTGGCCCAATGATCTCTTATATATTTTTCCAGTAGTTATTTTTGGTACTATTGCATGTACCGTAGGTTTAGCAGTTCTAGAACCATCAATGATTGGTGAACCGGCAAATCCATTTGCAACTCCTTTGGAAATATTACCCGAATGGTATTTTTTCCCCGTATTTCAAATACTTCGTACAGTACCTAATAAATTATTAGGTGTCCTTTTAATGGCTTCAGTACCTGCAGGACTATTGACAGTCCCTTTCTTGGAGAATGTGAATCAATTTCAAAATCCATTTCGTCGTCCAGTAGCTACAACAGTATTCTTATTCGGTACCGCAGTAGCTCTTTGGTTAGGTATTGGGGCAACGTTACCTATCGATGAATCTTTAACTCTAGGTCTTTTCCAATTTGATATAATTTAGAATATCTTAATATAGGAGAGGAGGGAAATCTTTTGTTTATATATCTAGGGAGTCGTTGCTTTAAGATAAAGGGTCTCTCCCTAGATATATTTTTTTCTCATATATTTTCTAATATATTTATTCCAGAAGAATTTAGAAGAAGGGAATGAATGGGGAGATTCAATAGAACTCTTAGAAATCTAAACCGGATTCCCCGGTGAATCAATTCGAATATTTCGCATAAATTCCAAGATTTCTTTGACAGATTGTTCCCCAAGATGTTTTATTTTCATTAAATCTTCTCGACTGTAATTCAAAAGGTCTGATACTGTATTTATATTTGCCTTTTTGAGGCAATTATATATCCTAGTAGAGAAGTTTAATTGGTCAATATACATTTGATCGAAAGCTATTCTCTTCGTATCAGTCGATATATGCAAAATAGGTAAGGAAGGAGTAATATCGTCGCTTAGACTGTTTGTTCCATCGCTGTTCTCTTCCTTTGCATTTAGAAAGGGAAGGAAAAAGTCAATCAAATTACGAGAAGCTTCGTAAAGTGCTTCTTTAGGAGCTAATCCTCCATTCGTCCATATTTCAAGAAATAGAATTTCTTGTGTCTCATTTTCGCTCCAATAGGAGTGAATACTGTAATTTACATTTTGAACAGGGGCAAAGGCAGCATCTATAGGAAAGACAAAGGCAGCATCTATAGCAAAAATTTCATCCTTAGGATTGTAATTATTTGGATTTTGGATAATATATCCCCGGCCTTTTTCAATTTGTAATGATATATCTAAGGTAATTGATTTGTTTATGTTAGCTATATGTTGTGTAGTATCAATTATTCTCACAGAAGGTGGTAACATGATATCTTGAGCGGTTACTTTTTTTGGTCCGACAACATGGATAGATCCTTCTCGAATTCCGTACGCATCACTTCGAAGTACAATTTCTTTCAGATTCATCAAAATTTCATGTATTGATTCTTCAATACCTATTATTACGGAATATTCGTTTGATATATTGTGAAATTTAGCACGTGTGATACATGTTCCTTCTACTTCTCCGAGTAAAACTCTTCTTATTGCGCTGCCTATTGTATTAGCTTGACCTTTGCGAAGCGGAGATAGAGTGAAACGACTATAATGAAAACGCTTATTCTCTGTTCTGGATTCGACGCACTTCAATTCTGGTATCTTCATTGAGACGGATATTTCATTCTGATTCATAATATTATTTCATAATAAATAATTTAATCATTTCTTTCACTTTCAATTTATTCAATTCTTACACACGTCTCCTTTTGGGAGGTCTACATCCGTTATGTGGCATAGGAGTTACATCACGTACATAACTTAATTGTATACCACTTTTAGCAATGGCTCGTAATGCTGTATCTCTCCCCGGACCAGGGCCACTTATCATAACTTCTGCTTCTTTCAGAAGACCTTGATTTACTAAGGTATGAACAACATTTGCTGCTGCAGTCTGAGCAGCAAATGGTGAACGTCTTTTTGTACCTTTGAATCCACAAGCACCGGCAGAAGACCAAGAAACCGCTTGCCCCCGTGTATCGGTAACAGTAACAATGGTATTGCGAAAACTTGCTCGAACATAAATAACTCCTTTCAGTATTCGATGTTTGGTTTTACGTGGCAAAAATCTTCTTGTAGCTCTACGTGGCACATATTTTCTTCTAGTTTTTGACACAAATTTTTTTGTATTTTTTGACACAACACAAATCTTCTTATAATTATTTGATAAATTTTCATATTTTGAAGTAAAAAAAAAAAGAATAGATTATAATATAAGAAATATATATATATATATATATATTTCTTATATTATAATAATTCTAAATTGGATGCCGAAATTCCTTTTAGAATTCATATCGTGATATTAGTAATTAGCCCTGTTTTTGTTTATGCCTCGGATTGTAACAAATTACAAGAAGGCGTTTCCGTCTACGAATTAGGCGGCACTTTTCGCAAATTTTGCGAACAGAAGCACGGATTTTCATATTTGTGGTCCTTTATTTAATGCTAAAATCTTTTTCTTTTTTGTTTATAGAGTTAATGGGCCTCAATATTGATCAGTAGCAGATATAAAGTCATCATCATCATTTCGTTTGACGGGATGTCTATATATTATACGTCCTTTGCTTAAATCGTAAAGAGGCAATTCAACTGTCACTCTATCTCCCGGTACTACTCGTATTGTTCGATATCTAATTTTACCTGATACAACCGTTAAAACATCTATATCGTTATCTAGATGGACTGAGAACATACCATTAGGATATGCTATCGTAACTACACCCTCAACAGTGACAAAATTCTTTTTGGTACTCATTTTAACTAGACTCCTAGTTTTTTTACAGTGATTAAAAAAGGAGGAATAGTTATTAACTATGACATTCATAGTTATTAACTATGACATTGATTTCTAAAAGAGAGGAGTCATATAATTATTAAAAAAAAAAAGACATTTAAATAGAATATATAATTTATTTCATTTTTCAATTTTTTTTTTTATTAAATTGAAAAATGAACATGAATAGCTTTTTTTTGTAAGCTATTACTACTCAATAATATTCATTGACTTATAATTGAATTCCTTTTTTATCAGCCAAATTTCTGACACTGAACACTTAATAATGAGTCATTATTTACTCCTATCATCAATAATATCTTTTGTCAATATTATTTTGACAGCATTCCAATTATTTGGAAGCAAAAATGCAATTCAGGCATTTACTTTTTGTTTTGGAGTTACCATAAAATACATAATAATTCCCCCCCTATTTTTTTTTGTCGAGCTTCTCGATCAGTCATTATTCCTTGCGAAGTAGAAAGGATTGCAATCCCCATTCCACCCAAAACTTTAGGGATCTCTCGAGAATTAGAATAGATTCTCAGACCAGGTTTGCTAATACGCTTTGAAGCGGTTATATATCTCTTTTGCGTCCTTCCCCTAGATTTTGAAGTTAAAACAAAAAAAGATTTTTTACCTTCTCGATGTTTCCTAACATCCTCTATAAAACCTTCTCGTAGAAGAATCCTTGTGATGTTCTCGGTAATAATAGTAGCTGCTACTCGAACTGTTTTTTTTTTTACCATATCAGCATTTCTTATATAAGTCATTAGATTAGCAATAGTATCATTACCCATGGCGAACTAATTCTTAAGAATTTACAAGCTCAATATAAAGGCATGTTTATCTTTTTTTTAGGAATATGCCTGACATTACTTCTACATAATTTATCAGTATTTATAATACTTCAGGAGCCAATGAGATTATTTTGGTGAAATTCAATTCCCTTAATTCCTCAGTAACTGAACCAAAAACTCGAGTTCCTCTTGGATTTCCTTTCTGATCGATGACAACTGCTGCATTGTCATCAGATCGTATTATCATTCCATCACTACGTTTAAGTTCTTTACACGTACGTATAACTACGGCTCTAACTACCTCTGATTCTTCCAGAGGCATATTAGGTGCTGCTTCTTTAATTATAGCGATGATAATATCGCCGATATTAGCGGTGTTACGATTACCTGCTCCTAGCACTCGAATACACATTAATTTTCGGGCTCCACTGTTGTCTGCTACATTCAAGTAAGTTTGGGACTGAATCATATTTCCTCCAAAAGAATTGTTACCTCGGCAGAAAAAAAGTATTTCTTATCAATTCAATAATCTTTTTCTGCCAGAAATATCTCTTTGGTTCGGCATTATTTACGCAAACTAGTAATAAATTTAGTATGTATAGGCATTTTATACGCAACGATTTGAAAAGCTGCTCTAGCTATAGTCTCTGATACTCCACTTATTTCATAAAGTATTCGACCTGGTTTGACGACGGATACCCAATATTCTGGAGATCCCTTGGCTTTCCCCGAACCCATACGTATTTCTGCAGGTCTCGTTCTAATAGGTTTGTCGGGAAATATACGTATCCATATTTTTACGCCGCGACGGGCATAACGAGTAATTGCTCGTCGTCCTGCTTCTATCTGCCCAGATGTGATCCAAACAGGTTCCAATGCCTGAAGAGCAAATCTACCAAAACAAATGCGATTACCCCGAGAAGATATTCCCTTGATTCTTCCCCTATGTTGGTGACGAAATTTCGTTCTTTTTGGGTTCTAGTCGATGGTTGTATAATACTATTTGAATCCCATCTCTATTTCAGAACCGGATATGAAAGTTTCTTCTCATCCGGCTCCTTGTGAAGAATCTATGGCAAATTTGGATTCTAAATATTGAGGTCCTAGGAATAAATCTGTATTTACTCATTACACATATATTATACATATAATATGAGGATACAAATACCTCTTTTATTATATATCGGTACTGCCCAATAAGTATCTTACAGGCGAATATTAACTCTAAGATATTTGGGGTCGACTTATGGACTCCAAAGAAATTGATTCTTTATTGGTTTATTTCGCCATCCTATCCAATGAATGATTCAGATTTCTATATGATCTTATGCAGTCACAGGTTCCATCGTTCCCATAGCTTTCAAATGGCTGCTTAGGTATACCCTCTGCAATGGAGCTCTTATTTATTTTATTTATTACAGGAATCAATTTTCTTAGTTTCCATTGATCCGAAGCTCTTTTTTCCTCGCTCATAAACTGAATATAAATAATCAGGATAATTCTTATGCTTTATCACACTGCTCTTTGGGGGTGATTTAGGAACCATACAATACTGTAAGGAAGAAGATCTCATTTTTTCTTTTTCTCCTTCCTTCCCTTTTTCTTTTCTTGCATTAGAAAAGACTCTTTTTCTCTTTACGAGAGATATAGGTTTGTCTCTTTGTGGAAAAAAGTCTTTCGTTTATTTGATAGAACTATTTATATTGAAATAACTAGCTTATTGGATCTTAGTAATTAATATAAAACAAATATACCAGAGACCAATTTGTTTTTATTTGGAGTTCTCTATCATTTTAGAAAAGAAGCAAAAGCTTGATCTCAACGAGTCGCACACTAAGCATAGCACTGCTCCAAGATGTTTAATTCTTTTTATTTGGTCTTATAGAATTTAAGATTTCTAATTGGTTAGATTATAGAAAGATATTGCTCATCTTAAACAAAGATCCAAATTTTGATCCCCAATACTCCATAGACGGTTTGAACCGCATAATAACAATAATCAATTTTAGCTCGAAGGGTCTGTAGGGGCACTCTACCTTGCATAGCCGATTCTTTTCGGGCTCTCTCAATTCCGTTAAGACGCCCTTTAATTTTTATTTTAATACCTTCTACATCTGCCTTTTCAGCTAGTTCAATAGCTTTTTTCATTATTTTTCTTATTTCAACTCTCTCCTTTAGTTGTAGAGCAATATATTCCGCAAGAATTTTGGGTTCTCTATAAGGTTTCTCCACTTTTTCTATAGAAATGACAAGTTTTCTGTTTACAGAATCAAGCATACTTTGTACAAGCATATTTTGTACTTCCTTTCTTAATTGCTTAATTTCTTCTTCGTCATCTTTTTTTTTCTTTTTTTCTTGGCCCTTTTTCTCGATAAACAAGTTGACAAATGCAATATATATATTTACCGAAATCAATTCGGTTTGTTTCAGAATCTCTATACGTGTAATTCCTCCATAACTAGAATTTATGGAACTTTTTATATGTTGTACATAATTTTCAATGCAATTATATATTCTCTCATCTTCTCGTAGATCTTCGGAATAATCCCTTTCTTCAAACCAAAGGGAACAATGGTTTTGAGTAAAACCAAGTCTAAAACCAAGTGGATTTATTTTGTTTCCCATACATATTTTTTTAGTACTTTTTTGCAAGTAGTAGTATATTTGCGACATAAATGGATTATGCTTCCATCTATTTGGATATTTTGTTTCTATTTTTTTACCATAATTGAGTTAGAGTCAGTTACATCCTCCAATGTAATACTTATATGACAAGTGGGTTTCTGTATTGGATAACCGCGTCCCCGAGCTCTAGGTCGAAATCTTTTGAAAATAGGACCTTCATTCACTTCAGCCATAAGGACAAATAAAAAGCCCTTATCTATACCCATATTGTGATATGCATTTGCGGCTGCAGAACGAAGTACTTTTAATATGGGATAACATGCTCTATGAGGCATCCAATTCAGTATCGAAAGTGCCTCCATATAGGTACAACCACGAAGTTGATGAGCTACTCTACGTGCTTTATTAGAAGACATACGTACATGTTTAGCTACAGCTCGTATTTTTCTAGTTGAAGCCCTATTTATAAATTTCATCTTCATCCTCCACAATGAATTAATGTATTTTACAACGATACTTTTTTATCGTTTCTCTCTCTCTCTTTTTTTTTTTTTCTTTTGTTGCTTTTATTTTTTTTTTTTTTCGTTTTTCGATTTTTTATCCTTTTTCGCATGTCCCTGGAAAATGGAAGTAGGTGCAAATTCTCCTAATTTGTGGTTTATCATACCATTTGTTATAAAAATGGGTAAATGTGACTTTCCATTATGAACAGCAATGGTATGACCGATCATTGCGGGTACAATGGCAGATCTCCGGGACCAGGTTACTATTATCTTCTTCTCTTTATTCATGTTTAGATTATCTATTTTACTCAACAAATCATTAGATACAAAAGTATTTTTTCTTAGTGAACGTGCCATGGTTAATTACCTTTCTTTTTATTGATAGAAAATAAAAAATGGATTTACAACTATTCTTACTTACGTCGACGAAGGATTGAAACATCACTATATTTATTTCTTTTCCGACTCTTTCTTCCAAGTGCGCTATAGCCCCAAGGGGTCAGGGGTTTTTTTCTGCCAATTGGAGCTCTTCCTTCACCACCCCCATGAGGATGATCCACAGCATTCATAACTACTCCTCGTACTTCAGGACGTTTACCCAGCCAACGTTTTGACCCAGCTTTACTTAAAGTTCTATTTTTCCATTTAACGTTGCCTACTTGTCCAATTGTTGCTGAGCAGTTCTCAGATATTAAACGAACCTCCCCAGATGGTAATCTTAATGTGGTCAATCGACCTTCTTTTGCGATCAATTCTGCCACAGCACCCGCTGCTCTAGCTAATTGTCCGCCTTTTCCGACTTGTACTTCGACATTATGTATGGTCGTGCCTAAAGGTATATTGGTTGAAGTAGACCTTTAATTTGTAAAAATCCCTTCCCAAACTGTACAAGCCTCTCTCAGGGCATACAGCTTTCTGGATGTGAATAAATATTTATATACTCAATGTAAATAATATACTCTATAATATTTCTCTATTTTATAGAGAGATTTTAAAATGAAGGGCATACTTTAAATTCCTTATGCCCTTATTCATTCTGTACATCCTAGGTTTTTTTATTCCATCATCTGGCTTATGTTCTTTTTTCATGTAGCATTCAGAATGAATGACTTTATCAAATTACGTTAATGCTTTCGCATCTCTCGGATAACGTAGGAGGCATTTGAAATAGAAATTTTATTTATTAAAAATAAAAAATATTTTCACTGTTCAGCTTCGAATCTGCCTTTGACCATCAAATCAAATGTGAGTTACTTGTCTTTCTCTTCATAACAAGGGTTCCTTTACCTTAGTTGTTTCTGCTTCAGACAATTAAGTCTTCTCCATATTATCATATCTCTGGAGTCAATAATTCCAGAAACTATTGAACTCAATCACCCGCTGCTCTTTATCCTCAGTTTCCCTTTGGGGTTGATCCCATCAAACTATCCTAATTGGATCAGTGATAGATTTTAAGGTTTTGCTGTAAACCAAATCGGTTATTTCCGATTACGTAAATTAATAATTCAAACCGCACTCAAAGGTAGGGCATTTCCCATTGATATGGGAGCTCTTGGACCGGACAGAATAGTATCTCCAATCATAATTCCCCTCGGATGCAAAATATATGTCTTTTGACCATCTCTGTAGTGCACAAGACAGATATATGCACTTCTATTAGGGTCACTTTCTATTGTTACAATTTTTCCCAATATGTTGTTTTTCTCACTCCGTCGAAAATCAATTTGACGATACAGACGCTTGTGACCTCCTCCTCTATGCCGTATGGTAATAATTCCACTATTATTACGACCTTTCCCACAACGATGCTGGCCGGAAGTCAATTTCTTTTGTGGATCAGATTGGACTTTTCCATCAAAACTTGATAGAGATTTATCACGTGTGCCCGGAGTAAAAGTGCTGTACGAACGGGTGTTCATGTTTGAAATTAAATAAATTTTTTTGAATAAAAAAGTGGAATAGAATAACCTGGTTTTAGTGTAATAATCATGCGTTTATAATGCATTCTATGTTTCATTATTTGTTTTATATTTCCTCTTTTTTCTTTCTTTTGCGGAGGCCGATAACTATTGACTCCTATTACTTTAACATTGAAGAAAAGTTCAATCCAATTTTTGATCTTTGTTTTATTCGATCCCGAATCGACATTTAAAATATATTGATTTTTTTGAAATAGATTAACACTTTTCTCTGTAAGTACTAAATCTAGATATTGAACTTCATACATAAATATTTCTCCTTTACTATCATTTACAAATAAAATACAAATGCCTATATCCACCTTTATTATAAGTTAAATAAGTATAATTAAACTCTATTTCTATATGATACAATAGGACGACATAGAAAATTATGTTTTTAAGATATTCTGATTTGGGTACCGGGTTCTATTGAATTTAAAAAAGAAAAAAAATGTTTGATCCTACATCTATTAGATAAATTAATGTAATTTATCTGATAATAAAAATGTATTGATATTGATATATATATATATTCTATCTATAAGTAAGGCGGCATAGATCGATATGAATATTTGAATATTCTATCCTTTTGATCCACCTTCTCTGAACTATATAACGATATGCGATTATAATATTGTATTGTGAAATATTTGATCCATGAAATAGAATTAGCTTCTTGGATGCCTTGATGGTGAAATGGTAGACACGCGACATTCAAAACGTCGTGCTAAACAGCGTGGAGGTTCGAGTCCTCTTCAAGGCATACATATTATAATTGCAATTGAATGAGCAATTCAATTGCAATTAATAATATCAACAAATCGAATTGAAATAATATAAATTTTATTTTCTTTTTTGATACGGGCTAAAATACTCAAAATTATTGTTTTCAAAGTCTTGCAAAATCCGGACCGATCGAATTTGAACAAATAATAGCAATCTATAGAATCAAATGAAAGATTATTTCTTCGGAATAAAAAGTGTAAGAAGAAAGTATACTATACTACTATAACGAAAAAAAAAAACTATAAAAAAAAAGAAAGAGTAAACATAGTAAAGAATATTTCATCAAGTTCAAGCGAACTGACTTGGTTCATATTTATTACTATGCTTACTCTTACATAATCGTAATATCAATTTAGATTGAAATGAAAGATCTAGGCTTTTTTATTCTTATTCAATCCTTCCGCTAATAAGCAATCAATGGCATTCGGAGAAAGCCATTTTGTTTTTAACAATGTATCGATCATTTGTTTAAATAACATTCTATTAGAGAAGAATAAATTTGATAAATATTCATGACTTTCGGATAGAGTTTTATAAATAAGAGATTCATTATATAATAAATCTCTATTTTCCCTTTCTCCCTTGAGCAAACGTTCTTTAAACTTATCATCCCGTGTTTTTTCGCGGAACCAACGTTCACTTATCACCGATTGGGAATATGGTAATACACGTCTCAATCGGATACCAATTTCTTGAAAGCGTTTGAAATTTTCAAAATCTTCTTTTCCTTCCATTTTAATATTAAGAGGTAAATCGTCATCATTAGTCTGAATTTTCATTCCTAGGGCTATTTTTCTCACCTTTTTACGCTTTAGAATAGCCTTTAACGTTTTTTTAATACTGAATTTTAGGTCCCTTGTTGAAAAATAAGTAAGATAAATACTCTTCACGAGTTCTTTAGGAACAAAAAGTTCTCTTCGTTCAAAAACAGAGTGCTTATTTAGAAAGCGAATACTCACGGGATCCCAAAGAAATCGACGAGCTAGATAGATTACTGGTGTATTTAAAGGTTTATACTCCGTTGCATACTCTTCTGTGTCAAATTGATATATTCCCATCCTTTGAAACTTATTGTATAAGAATTTTGCTTCCCAGAAAGCAGCTGTCTTTCTTTCTGGAATATCGTCCTTCCCAGCATAAAGAGGCTGGAAGCCGGGACCAGACATCAAAAATTTCTTCCAATACAAACTAGAAAGACGGGTCGGTCTTTCTTGAAACCTTCCAAACAGATGAAGATAATCCAATAAAGGATTGTCTATTGTTATATCTTTGATATGCTCGAATCGATTGCTGCGAATAAAACTAAAACGCCAGGTCTTAGAATCACAAACTATAGGAGTTTCTTCTTCTCCGTAGGAATTTCTTAATTCTTTAGATAAAACAATTTTATCTAGTATAGAAGATAATCCTTTTTGCATCGTATCTCTTTTGAACTGAGGAGCAATTGTGATGTAATCAGAATTACCCCGATATATTGCCAACGATGGAAACTCTTCCAGAAGACCCTGTAAAAGACTCGAAGCTAGAATGAAATCATTTTCAATGAAAGGATCAAAAGGACTCCAATTCTCGTTATTTGATTTCGATAGAAACCAACAATCTTGAGCTACTGATCCGGCCAAGCAACCCAAAATATGATAGAATATGGTGAACTCTTTCGCAGCTGTTCCGGCAATTGAAGGTTCTAAATACCATTGATGCAAATAGTTTGCCCTTCGACCCTGGAAATCTAGAGTAAGCCCTAGGGAATTTTTTAAATACGTTAATTTATTTTGTATAATAGCTTTCCCTATCTTATAGGGGAGTCCTTTAAAAAATTCACTGAATTTCAGATTATAATTGCAAGGACCCCAATTTGATCTATACAAAGCTACCCCAATTATATCATTGTCTATAGCTGAAGTATTTTGGCTCCTGCTAATTAGAAATATTTCATCAGCAAGTTTTGCTAGATCTAGCGTAGTAAAGCCTTTGGTAGTTAATCCAAATTCATCATAGCAGTTCCACTCTTTTTTCAAGTAGAGCCCTTTGTTACGTAAAAGCAAAGGAAATTCTTTTTCTCGATGTGGGGCAGGCAACTTTTTAGTGTTAATAAATGTATCGAATCTTCGTTTATTACGAGGAGGAGTTATTAGAACTGGATCAATTTTTTTTGGAATATGAGTTGAAGCAATAACAACAATATTTTGTTTGATGGTGGTTTCTTTTTCACCATCAATCGAATTATATGGATCCCCGAGGAGTTCTATCAATAATGCAATAAGGTAGAAGTAATCATTCAGTTCATGAATGCTTGGAATCCATATGACGCAAGGAGACATTAATTTTGCCAATTTGAGTGCAAACACGAATTGGATTACTCTTTTCGAAAAATACTCTGGAGGGTTACGATCCTCTACTCGGTCATACAAAAACTTATGAGGTTTTCTATCATAATGCGCTTTCTCATTTACGTCTTTTGGCCTGCCTGACCAGCCGAGAGACCTAAGGATATTTTCATGCTCAAGGTATGATTTTTTAGCTGAAGATGTATACTCGGGTTCATAGCGAGACAGAAGTCTCTGCTGCCTCAAAAAACTTTTAGGAGATATTCTTATTAAAGGTAAATAAGAATCTGCTGCTAAACTTTTAGCCAAGTACGATCGTCCAGTTTCCTTAGGCCCTATCAACAAAATTCGATTCGAAAGAGACGGTACCGGGTAGAGTGGGTAAAATCTCACTTGGTCAGATAAAGATGAGTGAATTGGCATCGAAGTCATCTTCTGATAAAAAGCAGCGAAGATCGGCATTTCTGCTAAAAACAATGAATTTAATTCGGAGTTCATTAGGCCTATTCTATGAGTTAGGCCTAGTTGAATAAATTCAGCTAAATATCGAAAGTAAAGAAGTCCCGGCTGTTCTCTTTTTTCAAAATATTCATGAAAGAAACCAATAGGGGGAGTTAACTTCGATTCAAAGTGAGAGATTTTTTCTTGTACTAAAAACAATCTATTTTCTCTCAAAAGGAAATCATCCAATTCAAATTCGTACAAAATTGTTTTTACAATTGAGTGAAATTTACTAGAGTCTTTTAAACGCCATTTAATATTTTTGACATACCAAATTTTCAATAGTAGCAATAATCCTATATCATCAGGATCCGACTCCATCTCGATATAGTCCAGAAATGTAAGCCAAGAACCATACCAATTTAAATTAGAAAAATTTCTAAGCATTCTAAAAGATCTAATCATTTCTCCTAGTCCCTTAAAGCAGGAGGGAGTATAATGCAAAACTTTGATGAGATAGAAGTTCCTATAAAACTGAATCAACAATAAGGGAATTATGCAAGAAATATAAAAGAAAAATCCAATGAAGATACAAAGAAAAATATCATATTCCCGAACATTTAGTATATATTTCCATGTATCAAATGATATTGACGTATCCTTTCCCTCAACTACTGTTTTATTTATTGATTTCAATAAATTGGAAACATCCAAACGGGATAACAAAAGATTCAATTTCGGGAGAATTTTCTCTCTAAATTCCCACTTTAGAAGTCTCCAAAATTGATGATAAAGTGCCCACAAAATATTCAAATTGTGATTCCAATTTTGCCTAATATTGTGCGGGATTGATACCAACTGATCAATACTATTTATTGGTATTTCCGGAAAAGTAGCTAAAAACATATTTTTAGTATATTTCCAACCTGTGGAAGTAAAAAGCCATAACCATGCCCTATATGTTCGAAACAAACCCCATTTCTCATAAAGAATATTTATTTGAAGGGTCTTAAAAGAAAATAAAAACTTTAGTTCTGAAAAGAAAAACTTTAGTTTTTCTTTATTGAAAAAGTCACCTAGGGTTTTGTCTTCCATTATGTGGTTCAAACTTTCTGTTGAACTATATTTTTCTTTTTCTGCAAATTTATTCATTCGCAAAGATATTTCGGACAGTAGATCATCTTGGTAAGAAGTTTGAATAAGATCTATGTTGGAACTAAAACTGTTTTTAGAATACTGGTTACAGATGTTTTCTTCTGAATCTGAACTATTTAAAAAAGGATAGCAAGAGTTTTTGTCAAAATTGACAATTTGTGGGCTTATTAAAGGAGTTTTATAGATATCTTCAATCGAGAAAAAATCTATATTACTATGAATAATAGAGTTCAATTTATTAAGTAAATTAGACGATTTATGCAAATCATGGATTAGCACTTGGTCACGTAAATATTGATCCAATAATCTATTTACTTGTGACTTTATGAGTGAGATAGTTTCTTTCTCTGAGTACACAGCTCTCATCTCACCAATACACAAAGAAAACAGATTGTTATGAATCGGAACTAAATTGGGAATTAAATTTAATAATTGTCCATATGTTACATTCTTATTTTTGATATGAATCCTTTCCATGTAAGAAGCTAATCTTTTTTTATAATTTAAACGAGGACGGTGTAAATAATCCAAAAATTCAAATGTATTTGCTTTGTAAAAAGAAGCTCTCAATGAATTTTGATTAGAGAGTTTTAAAGGATTCAACCAATTGTCTCGATCATCGAATATTGCCGAAAGACCCGCGTTATTCAATAATTCCATGTAATTTTTTCCATTATCGAATACATCAATAATCGATTCAATTATCGGTTTCTCATTCAAACCTAATGGTGCTATTGTTTGTTCATCGATCGAGGATTCAAGATTAGGAATTGCTTTAGATTTTTTTTCATTTTCAATCGGATTAATATTAATCTCGTCCGAGATAATCTTATAAATTTTATTATCAAAAATTTTATTGGGATTTCCAAACCAACCCCAATGTTGAGTAGTCCATAATTCAATTGGATCGAACACTCTATTTTTTAAATTGTTTTGTTTGGAAATGGACAAAACATATTCTAATCTTTTTTGAAAGATTTCGATCTGAATGGACAATACAAAACCGTTCAAATTCCGATTTTTATTTTCAACAGTTCGAAAAATAGAGCGATTGAACCATTCTTTCTGACATTTTCTCCAACTTGATGAATGCTGGGTAATTGTATCTTGCGTTACATTATTCAATTTTATCCAATTTGTTCGAATTGGATCTTTTAAATTGTTACTTAATGTTTTGATTAAATAGATTCTATTTAATATTTTTCGCAATTCAAAATTGAATTCCAAATAGTATTTATTCCATACTTTTTGTAATTCCAAATAGTATTTATTCCATACTTTTGTCAATTGAAAAGAATATCTATTGAATGTTTTTACGAATTCAATATAGAATCTTTTCCATACTTTTTTCCATTCCAAATAATACTTCTGGAACGATTTTGAAAAAGCATACTCATCCAGTACAGTTTCGGATTCTAAATCGTCCAATGCAGTTTCGGATTCTAAATCGTCCAATACAGAATCTGATTTTAAAGAATACTTAGAGTATTCATTAAATACTTTTGATAAAAAGACGTTCTTCAACAAATGGGATCTCTTAAATGTTTTTTCAAAATGCTCGTCAATTTGAATCTTGTATTTATTCAATATGAGTTGAATGAAAATTTCGATGTTATCCTTTGCTATTTGATTTGTATATTGATTATCTTTATCAAGAATATTGAGTAGCATAAAGAAAGAATGATGCTTTAATTTATCTCTGTAATTGAAGATCTTGTTCAATAATATATTCTTGTTGAGTTCATATAATTCATTCATGCGATAATCCACATCCAGGACAATTTCATTATAGTAACCCTGATTAGGCTTAGTTATTGATATAGTAAATTGATCCGTTATTTTAAGAACAAATTTTTTCAATTGAAAATCATCATTTAATGTTAATTCTTCTTTATTTTGATCACAGGATGAAGAAGATCTTGAAGATAAATTCTGATTCAGAAATCGAATACAATTTAATTGGTTTATCTCTTTTCTGATGTTCCATCCGGGATCTGATAAAATATCATAATTTACAGAAGGATTTTTAAGAAATGTTTTAACCTTCCATAGATCAACTATTCTATTCTTTTCTAATCCCCTGAAATATTGAAAAGCGTCTTGTCGCCCTTTCAACAATTTGAATTTTTCACTGGGTTTCTGAGTATAATTAATACTTATACATGATTCATCTATTGACAAATCATCAAAGAACCCTTTTAAAAATTCCGATTCTGAAAAGGAGTAAGATTCTCTTATTCGATCTGATTCTTCTTGTTCCATTTTTTCTTGTTCCATTTTTTCTTGGAACATTTCTTCCAATATTTTCTTACATTTATCCCTTATTTCCTTGATTTTTCGTAGTTTTTCTTTGTAGTTTTCGATTTCTTCAACTCTTTCTTTCCTTTCTGAAATTATGGAATCTTCTGATCTTGAAGAGAAATCAAATTCTTCTGTTTGAACTAATTTTTTTTCTAGTTGCTCAATTTCGTTTTCTAATCCCTCAATAATTTCGTTTTTATGAATTATCGATTCCCTCCATTCATAAAGGTTTTCAGGTTCTTTTTCAGGTTCCCAATATTCCTTTGGAATCGAATTAAAAGATGAATCAATCTCCCATTTGATGCCATTCGATTCCTTCTCCGAAGGACTTTCCCAACTTATTGTTTCTTGCTTCTCAGATATTCTATCATCTATCTGATTCAGATTTGTGCTAGAACTTGATAAAATCCAAACATGTTCTTTTGGATTGAGCAAGCAACGTTGATATCTCCTTTTGCCTTTTGGCAAAGACATAAAAAGATGCGGAACAAGCAACAAATTTTTCTTTCTAGCTCCAAAATGTTGTACAGTTGGAAATATCTTCATCAAATTATATGATGATTTGTCTCTTTCAATTAAAGCTCGAGTATTTAAAAAATAGAAAAGTAATGGTAATGCTATTATCATTACAGCTTTTATTGCTTGCCCTTTTAAAATAAATATACGTATATCCCGTATAAGTAATGTACTAAGAATCCGAAAGTCAAAAAGCTTAACAACACTTTCTCGACCAGAAAATATTTGACTTAGCAATCTCACCAAATTGGATTCGTTCCATGGAACGAATATTTCCATCATGTTATCTTTCAATTTCGACTGAACGCTAAAGAACCAAATTATTTCTCGGTTCTTTCCAATAGGGTCCGTAGACCACGGGTTCTCATGTTTTTTCATAGAGTTTTTTTGTAAATTAATAGAATGTAATTTTGTAAACGATAGAATGTAATTATTACTAATCAAATTTAATTATAATAAGAAAGACGCAGTTAATACAACTTATTCAACTAACTTTGTACAATTTGTACAAAAAAGTTCTTGTTATTTATAATAATAGATAGAGGCGAAGACGATTTGTCTCCCCTGTTTACAGAGAGAGAGTTTAATTAGTAAACAATGCAATATTTAGACATTAATAATACCTACAAAAGAGAGGAAGGTTTTTTTGTGGATACTTTTTAGCGGAAAAGGATAATATATAAAGGATTACATAAAAAGGGCAGAAAATAGATAGGTATCTATTATACGAAACCAAACATACCAAAAAGAAAATAGGATTTTTAGACCCTATTTAGAACGATACTTCTTTCATTCAATTTTCATTAATTGAAGAATCTCTATTTGTACCCCCAAATTAGATCTTATCTATCTGTATTGTTCCATTAATTAGCATTTTATCCTATAGAAATTGCTAACAATCCCAAATCATCTATTTCTTATTGAAAATTAGAAACATAAATTAGAATTCAATTGATTACCATACTTTTTATAATAAAATAAACTTTTTTTATTTCTGCTTTACCATGGCATCCATGGCTGAATGGTTAAAGCACCCAACTCATAATTGGGAAGTCGCGGGTTCAATTCCTGCTGGATGCACAATAAACAGTTATTGTGCTCTGCTCACAATAACTTTTAGATGAAAGAGCAAGGTTATCTCGATTCAATTAAGTGTCGAGATTAGATTATCTACGTCCATGTTTTGTAATTCTGTTCTATTTTAAATAGAACAGAAATACAAATATTTTATTATACACACGTTTGAACGACTTTTTCTCATAATGAAAATGTATATTTATGGTACAAAATGAACTTCTAATTTAACGATCAAGTTGATTTTGTAATTAGAAGTTCATCTGATAATTTAAGCCTATTCCCTGCGATTTTAAGAATATAAGGGCAATTCTTACTTTTTTCAGCTAGTAAGAAAAAGATTTATATAAAAAAATTTCTAAAATAATGTATCCTGGGCAATTGCAACAATTGGATTCATTACTATTCCCAGTAAAGTAGATGCCATTACACATACAATCATACTAAATTCGATATAATTTTTTGAGATTGAAGAAGATAATCTATAATTTTGCACGTAGGGAGTTATTTCTTTGTTTCTTTCAGTCATTAATAACTTAATTATTTTCAGATAATAATATATTGAAATAACACTCATAAAGAGTCCTATCGAAACCAATAAATAGGAACCTGCTTGCCATCCACACCAGAATAAATAAAGTTTTCCAAAAAAACCTGCTAATGGAGGAATACCTCCTAGAGATAGCAGACATAAAGATAAAGACAAAGCTGAAAAAGGGTCTTTCATATATAATCCTGCGTAATCCCGAATGTTATCTGTTCCTGTACGTAGACTGAATAATACAATACAAGCAAAAGTTCCTAAATTCATAAAAATATAGAGCAGCATATAAGTTATCATACTTGCATATCCATTATTTGAGTCTCTATCAATTATTCCAATAAGGATATATCCAATTTGACCTATCGATGAATATGCAAGCATACGTTTTATGCTTGTTTGAGTAATAGCAATTAAATTTCCTAATATCATGCTAAGAATAGCTAATATTTCCAAAAGAAGATGCCATTCGTTCAATGAGAAATAAAAAATAATATCAAAAATTCTAGTGGCTAAAGCTGAAGCGGCTACTTTTGAAATAACAGAAATAAAAGCAACGACTGGAGTGGGGGAGTTAGAGTCGAAAAGAGGAATTCTCCCTCCTTTCTCTCATTCAGAACCGTGCATGAGACTTTCTTCTCGCACGGCTCCTAAGTGATAAAAAAGATTAGTTGATTCTCTCTTTTTTATTACCTTCCTCGTGTATGTATAAGATTGAATCTATTCAATTGATAGAAAGAATTTCTAATCCTTAACTTTCCGAGGAATCCTTACTCAGCGGTTATTATGGTAAATCCTTTTTTTTTAAGTTCAGCAGTTATGAAAGAATTAAAAAGAAAAAATAAAACCATCTGATTTAAATCGTTCTGAATAGTCATGCGATGCTCATCTTAGGGTAATCTTTTTGTCGACGGATGCCTTCTTTTTTACACTCGTAGTTTTTGAAGAATGAAAACTTACTATGTAGCATCTACGTAAAGAATAAAAATATTGTACACGTCATTAATCTGATCCTTTGTAAAAACTACCCGTAATAACTAACTTGTAAAAGTTATTTGTTGATTCAATCAAACAATTTAGTTTGTTTCTTACTTTGCTTTACCTTAATTGAATTAAATTCAATTTTTGATAAAAGTGATGTCTTAGTCCAAGTGGGAATAACAGTCTTTTTTCCACATGTCTATAGAGTTTTAAATAAATAGAAACATCTCTAAAAAAGAGATTTAGAAATGTCATAATTTGTAAAACGAATCGCACTCCTTCATATACATCGGGGGTCCATTGATGAAAAGGAACTAGAGAAAGCTTGAATGCAATTCCTACCGTTATAGATAGAAGTGCAATCCAAATTCCTGGAGAGTTATACATTTGTGTATTTATAAGACCATTGGCTATTTCTTGAAGTTCAATCTCTCCTCCAGATAGACCATATAGCCAAGAAAGACCATAAGCAAGAATGGAAGAACTTGTTCCACCCATAAGTAAATATTTCATAATAGCCTCATTAGACCGTACATCTCTTTTGGTATATCCAGATAATAGATAAGAACATAGACTTAAACATTCTAAAGATACGAAGATAGTTGTTAAATCATTAGCACCACATAAAAACATTCCTCCTAGAGTAGCTGTTAATATAAATAACAAAAACTCTGTTACAGCCATTTCTGTACATTGAATGTATTCCACGGATAGAGGAATACATAAAGTGGAACATAATAAAATGAGAAATCGAAATATTTTATTAAAATTGTTTGTTTGGAAATTACCAAAAAAACTGATGGTAGGTTCTTCTCTCCATTGAAATAACAAAAAGGCTGTGCTTAGCACTAAACTTGTTAAAGAGATGAAATAAAACCAAGTTGTCTTTTTCTGATCAGAAATGAAGTCGATCACTAGAAGAAGGAATAGGCCGAAAATCAGGATACATTCTGGAAAAATGGAACTTCCATAGAAGAGAAGCAAATGAAATTCTTTCATAAAAATGATTTAAAGGTATTAATTTGAAAATGAATTTTTCATTTTGTCCGGATCATGATTTAGTAACTTCAATGAATCTTCGAGCAACATTTTCTTTCATTTACATTTCTATAAACCTGATGAATAAGATTTAATATTCATTCATAATCTCCTTATTATCATTTATCTACGATTTATTTTTCATTCTTCTTTTCCTTTCGTTTTCGTTCCAATAAAAGAAAATTTGGATAAATTTTTACAAAGTAAGTTTTCTTTTATTGACCAGAATGCAACAGATCTGTGGATCTATTTATAATAGTTAGTGGGTTAATGGTAATGCGCAAAAGCTTTATTGGATTCTGCCATTTTATGAATCTCTTCCTTCTTGCGTATAGCATTGCCTTTCTCTCTGGCAGCATCCATTATTTCGTAACTCAATTTGAAATGCATATTTCGACCAGAACGTTTTCTGGATGATTCTAATAACCAACGAATAGCAAGTATTTTTCCTTCTTTCTTTTTTATTTCAATGGGAACTTGATAAGTGGATCCACTTACACGTCTTGATTTTACTATCAATTTGGGAGTTAATTTTTGTATTGCTTGACGTAGAACAATTAGTGGATTTTTCTCTGTTTTTTGTTGAATCTTTTTTAGAGATTGATAAAAAATTCGATAAGCTAATGATTTTTTTCCGTGTTTAAGAATACGGTTAACGACCATGTTAACTAGTCGATTATGATAAATCGGATCAAATTTCTCAATTTTCTTTTCTACAGTACTTTGGCGTGACATGAGTGTCAAAAAGGTTCATAAATTTATTTCATAAAGACTAATAATTACTTATTTCGGCTTTTTAACTCCATATTGTAGGGTGGATCTCTAAAGGTATCAAAGATCTCCCTCCAAACCGTACATACGACTTTCGTTGAATACGGCTTTCCACATGATTCCATCTGCATATATAAGATATTCATTCTTATGCATTCGAATTATGTTTACTCATTCTCATATTGAGTATCCGTTTCCTTTCTTTTGCTATGATTAGAAATCTTGTATTTTCTATATCTATACGATTAAGTCCTTAGGTTTAAAAAAAGAGTAAAAAAAAAAGAAGGTGTTTTAAATCAATGCTATTTGAATTGAACCTGTTCCAAAAAGGTCAAAACATTTCCAATTTATATGTTAACACACACTATAGTAAGGGAAAACTTATGAAATGAATTCAATATTAAACCTTAGACATATAAATATCCTTACAAATTAGTTTGTTTTAGCCTGCTCTAGTCCCCTTACAAAACGTTCGTTATTGGGTTAGCCATAAACTTTACATGTTTTTAGCAATTGACATGGCATCATCATAAAATGATACAAATCTTAGATAAGAATATACAACGCACTAGAACGCCCTTGTTTACGATTTTTTACTGAGACAGCATCTAAGATTCCTCGAATTATGTGATATTTAACACCGGGCAAATCTTTAACTCTTCCACCTCTTACTAATACTACAGAATGTTCTTGTAAATTATGGTCAATACCAGGTATATAAGCAGTGATTTCATATTTAGAGGTTAATCGTACTCTGGCGACTTTACGTAAGGCAGAGTTTGGTTTTTTAGGGGTGATAGTGGAAAAGTTGACAGTAAAGTTATCTTTACTGCCACTATACAAAACCGTACATGAGAATTTCTCCTCATACGGCTTCTCGTTCAATTCTTTTGAGGACATTTTTGTTTTTCGAGTATTCCCTTTCTTCATTATGGAAACTTGATTGGGCAGTTTTCCTGTTTTAACACGAATGATTAGTAGAATACAAATATATTCTATATATCTTTGTAACAAAAAAGCTCTCCGAATCCTTCGGGATTAATTCTTCATTCTCTATTAAAAAGAATGAGAGTGACAATCTTTTTTTTATCCATTTTTCTTATTAACATGCTAATTTTTTATTTATATCTCGAAATATCATTTTTTTTTTTGAATCACAAATTCAATTCAAAATTGACGGGTTAATGTCAGCTTATCCGTGTAATTATGCATTATTTAACTAGGAATCGATTTGATAAAAATTTTTACTTTTGTGCTTTAGTTTGGGTGGCATGGTTTGGCTGCTCAGGATTATTTCGATGGCCTATGATAAAATGGTATCAATAGAATATA